AGGAATTGTTCTATCTCCAAACTTCACCTTCACCAAGCATGGGTTTATTTCAATAATTTTGTTTTGTTCTTTCTATCCCGAAACACGTCTCTTTTCTTTCTCGTTCTCGTAATACTGAGGACGGCTAGACTAAAAAAAAAAAGAATCAAATCGCACCATCTCTATAATAGGTAAATGCCTTTTTTTCTCCGGAAGTTGTCGGAATTATTCGTAATAAGATATTGGCTACAATTGAAGAGGTCTTATCAATAAAATTTGCATTTATCCGAGATCTAGGCATAATTAACAATCCATTTTATAATTCTTTTCATTACCCCTCGGGGAAAATGATCCCGCAAACTAAAGGAATTGTGGAGTACGAAATAACATAAAAACAGACTAATTCTAAAAAAAGATGTGGACCTTTTGTTCAAATTGTCCCCTTTTGTTTGGATTGGACAAGGAGAGGTAGGAAATATTGGAATCTGATTCCATTTCATTCCAATTTCGTAGTATACCAATGAACGGAACTATTATTATTTCATCTAAGTTGAATAACCAAGGACTTTATTTTACTGTAGATTCTAATAACTTAACTCGAAAAGTTTTGATTTGATTATGATCCAAAGAGGAAAAAAATGAAATAATCATTCCATAAAAAAAAATAGAGTAGAGTAAGGTAAGCATCCGTTTTGTTTTTTGTTTGCATAACATGTATACGCCATGCCATACAATTGAAATAGAAAGATCCAGGGTACGATTCCAAAATTTGTACTAGATCTATGGGGTAGCTGATGAGAGAAGTTTTTGTTGAGAAATAGGAAATTAGATTTGAAAGGAATTATTCCTACGGAACCATTCATCAGTCGTACCTGTACTGTAATAATATGAATGACTCGCTATTCACTCGGTTTCTAGTCAATAATAAGATTATGTAGGAGAGATGGCCGAGGGGTTAAAGGCGTAGTATTGGAACTGCTATGTAGGCTTTTGTTTACCGAGGGTTCGAATCCCTCTCTTTCCGCTTCTCTTAATTCACCAACGTTACTGAACACAATATATTAAATATTAAATCAAATAACAATCGATACCATCATCCCAACAAGAGGACCTTTATTTGAATTTGATAAAAATTGTTTATTCCTAATTACTGTGGTCCGTAAAATACAAATATCGGAAAAAGAAAGAGCAAAAAATCTTACCGCTGGTCCATTTGTGATACGTGAATGAGAAAAATGCGGATCAAGGCCCTTAGATCTATTTATTTTATTCCATTCCGGCGAAAAGAAAAAAAACTCTCTGAAACTTTCTTTGTTATTTTCGTTAGGTTCAAGTCTGACGGGAATAATATTCTACGACTAACAACTCATTTATTTTCAAACCGATCCATTTACTATCTATTATTTGATTTACTACTCCTTTATATTGTAATGAGTCAAAAGTCAAATGTTTTGGCAATTCCTCGGGGGGGGATAAAGCAATATAATTTTGAATCAGAGCTTTCGATTTTTTATTTTCCTTCGTAGTAATAATATCTCTGGGTTTACAACGATAACTTGGTATATCCACTATACGACCATTAACTAAAATATGTCTATGGTTAACTAATTGCCTGGCTCCAGGAATGGTCGAAGCCATACCCAAACGGAAAAGGATGTTATCCAAACGCATCTCAAGTAATTGTAGTAAAACCTGACCTGTTGACCCTTTGGCTTTTCCAGCGATATGCACATATCTAAGCAATTGTCGCTCTGTCAGACCATAATGAAAACGCAATTTCTGTTTTTCTTCTAGACGAATACGATATTGCGATCTTTTCCCAGAACGTAATTGGTTTTTAAGATCACTTCCGGATCTAGGTCTTTTACTAGTTAGTCCTGGTAAAGCCCCCAGACGGCGTATTTTTTTGAAACGAGGTCCTCGGTAACGAGACATAAAGATAAAGACTCCTTTTTTATTTTATTGATATTTCATTTTTCAGAAAAAAAAAATGAAAACTGAACTATAAATTAAGACTGAACTAAGGGATAAATAAAGCAAAGCTAAATCTATTGAAATACTACAAAGTAGAATAAACAAAGTAGAATAAAATAAATTGTATCAATATCCGGATTTTTTGTATATATAGGAAGTTGTGGCTCCGTTTTATGATTTGTTCTGTAGAGAGAGATCTAATTGCTCCAATACATTTTGTATTCATAGTTACAAGTTACCACGACATAATAGATAGATCAGTGATTCAACATTTGGAGGAAGGGAGAGGAGATATTATCAATCATGGAAAAATCGATAGAGAAAAAGCCGGCTATCGGAGTCGAACCGATGACCATCGCATTACAAATGCGATGCTCTAACCTCTGAGCTAAGCAGGCTCACATAACATAACAGAAATAGTATATAGGAATTGAGGAAACTACCAGATTTTAGCTATTAGTTGATCTTAGCTATTCATTTTAATTTAATATTAACTATATTAAATTAAATATGAACTATATATAGTTCATAGTTCTATACTATAGTTCTAAAATAACAGTTCTAAAATAACTATAACTATATATAACATATAACTATAATGTATAAAATGTATAACAATGTAGAACATAATGTATTAATATAAATTAAATGTATTAATATATTTGTTTGCATTTATTTATATTTATAAATTTATAAAATAAAAAAATATTTATTTATAAAATTTTATTATTATTATATTATTATTATATAAAAATAAAAATATAAAATTATTATATAAAAATATAAAATAAAAAATGGAATTCAATTTCATTTAATTCATTATTATTTAATTTATTATAATATAATTATTTAATTATTATAATTTAATTATTATAATATATTTAATTATTATAATATAATAAATTTATAATATAATAAATATTAAATTATTAAATTGGTCAAATTGAAATTGGAAATTATGATTAGAAAAAATCTAATTATTAATTATTTCTTAAAACTTATTATTTTTTAAAACAGTTATAGAAAATTATAGGAACTTATATTAACTTATACTTATAATATATAAATACTTATAATATATAAAATTATAATATATAAAACTTAGTATTATATGAAATTATATGAATCATATGATTATATGAAAATTGAAAATGAATATAATATATTATATGATTATATGAAAATTATAATATATAATAATTAATATATTATATTGGTTATTAATTTTAATTATATTATAGCTTTAGCTATTTATATTTAATTATATTATAGTTATAGCTATTTTATTTATAGCTATTAACTATAACGGATCGGTCCTAAGATAAGAAAAAGATAAGGATAAAAATACAATCTAAATTAAGATGAGACATTCTTCTGGTTTGATTCGGAAAAGGAGGAGATAGGACGAAAAAAAAAAGAAGAATGAATATCGACCGTTCCACTATTCCAACTCCCACTGTAAAAATAAAAGGGAGGGAGAAACGTATATATGTTGGATATATCTATCCATATTGAATTGTGGATACATCAATGATAGAATTATTTCTGATTGAAACAAAGTTCATCCAATATAGATGAACTGATGGAGGATAGCCAAAAACCAAATAGCAGCATACATTTTTTCAACAAAAAAATAATTATCTAACGAATTCAACGGTTCCAAAAAAATAAATGAAAGAGATAGATAGAATTCCAACAGGATCTTGGTATCAAAGGGGATATGGCGAAATTGGTAGACGCTACGGACTTGATTGGATTGAGCCTTAGTATGGAAACCTGCTAAGTGGTAACTTCCAAATTCAGAGAAACCCTGGAATTAAAAATGGGCAATCCTGAGCCAAATCCTTATTTTTTTGTTGAGAAAACAAAGGTTTATAAAAATAAAACTAGAATAAAAAAGGATAGGTGCAGAGACTCAATGGAAGCTGTTCTAACGAATGGAATTTACTACGTTTCGTTGGTAGCTGGAATCCGTCTTTCAAAATTACAGAAAAGATGTTCCTATATACCTAATACGTACGTATACATACTGACATATCAAACGATTAATCATGACCCGAATGCATTATATTCGAATTATATATAATTTATAATTCGAATATGAAATATTCAGAGTTATTGTGAATCCATTCCAATAGAAGTTGAAGGAAGAATCGAATATTCAATTATTAAATTGAAATCATTCATTCCAAAATTTGATAGATCTTTTGAAAAACTGATTAATCGGACGAGAATAAAGAGAGAGTCCCATTCTACATGTCAATATCGACAACAATGAAATTTATAGTAAGAGGAAAATCCGTCGACTTTAGAAATCGTGAGGGTTCAAGTCCCTCTATCCCCAATAAAAAGACCATTTTACTTCCTAAGTATTTATCCTCTTTTTTTTCATCAGTGGTTCAGTTCAAACAAAATTCACTATCTTTCTCATTCACTCTATTCTTATTCTTTCACAAATGGATCCGAACTCCTTGGATCTTATCCCAATTTGGATAGATACAATACCTGTACAAATGAACATATATGGGCAAATGATCTCTATTATTGAATCATTCACAGTCCATATCATTATCCTTACACTTACTAGTAAAAATGTTTACTATTTTTTAGTCCCTTTAATTGACATAGACACAAGTACTCTACTAGGATGATGCACGGGAAATGGTCGGGATAGCTCAGTTGGTAGAGCAGAGGACTGAAAATCCTCGTGTCACCAGTTCAAATCTGGTTCCTGACACGTAAATAATGTATCGAATAGATATTCATACAAATGAATCGTAATCGAGACAGATCGGGAGACATATTCATTAATAGTCTAGAACATAATCATAATACATATTTACTTCACTCATCTAGATGTATAGATATATACCTCTTTTGGGGTGGGGGATTAGTAAAAAATATATGTATGGTTATGGTAAAGAGCAAAAGGAGATTATGCTCCCGTCTCTTTTTTCTTTCTTGTTTCATCTTCATCATACTGTGCTTTCTCTCATTCAAAAAGAATATTAAGTCTTTATCTATATCAAAATAAAAAAAAAAAGTTT